CAAAGGTTTAGAAGACCTCTGTCCTATCCATTAGACAATGGACGCTTTTCACTCCAATTTTCATATTTTTTGTTCGAAAAAGTAAAAAGTAGTTGAAAGAATTCCACGAATTTAGTATTCAAGTCAATGATGTATTACATTAATTAGATTCATTCAACCCTTTTTATTTAATATTTTAAATAATTAAATATTTCATTTTTAGAATATTAATTAGAATATTAAAAATTATAACGATAAAGTAAAAGCGGGTAGCGGGAATCGAACCCGCATCGTTAGCTTGGAAGGCTAGGGGTTATAGTCGACGTTGATTCATAATTTTTAACGTCTCTAATTCAAAACTGAACGTGAAACTTTGGTTTCATTCAGCTCCTTTATGGAAGGTGGATAAATTCCCAGATTCAGATATGAACGAAATAAAAAATCTGACCCATAACGTCTATGTCAGCTTTTATGTCTGAATCTATTCAGAACAACCCGCTTTATAGACGATCCCTATAGAAAGGGGGTGTTATATTCTAACAATCTTTCTAGTTACTTCGTTCTCTACTTCTATTTGAACGAATCCTTAGGAAAAGCGTTTTGTTTCCACCGAGCTAAAACAATTTATCGATGTCTTTAGTAAACCAAAGACATTATTTAATAGCTGTTTTGCTTCAATTTCCCCTACAGAAATGAAAAATTGAAGATTTAGTTACGATTAGAAATACGCTTTTTATCTTTATCCATGGATCCTTTACTTATACTCATTCAATTGGAAGTATTGATCCAATAAAAAAATTATGTTTCGTAATCTCATAATCCAATTTTTCAATTTAAAATTGATTCTTGGATAAAAATCACGAGAATTTATATTATTCCTCGAATTTTTCATTGAGAGGGAAAGGATTCAATCCTTTTAAGAACTAAAGTTTTTGTTCGGAATGAATATTAATCAAACCGAAAGACCCTTTAACTATATAAAGGATTATAGAACGAATCACACTTTTACCACTAAACTATACCCGCTACAATCAGATTATTGTATCTAAATGGGCCTTTTGTCGACCTTAATCAAAAAACTAAAACAAAAGATCAGAAAAAATTATGAAAACTAGAGTGTTTACCTTTTGTATTTGTATCAGAGGACCTAATGAGATTCGGAAACGAGTATTCATTTTATTTTAATAACTAAATAACAAGTGCTTTTTTGCCCGAGGTTTTTGTCTCGAACTTAATCCATAACACAAAAATAGATTGTGGTAAGAAACGAGAGTTCCTCTTTTCTTATTTAAACCGGAATAAAAGGACTGACTAAGAAAGAAATAGCACTTTGATTCTATATCATAGATATTGATATTTTTTTATTTATTATTATTTTTTTTTTCAATTTTCTAAATCTTTTTATTTATGATTTGTTGGAACAAAAGGGCGGGCCCGGCTAAGGACTGACCAGGCCGGGCCGTGGAACTAAAAAGCCTCTTCGGACGAAATCAAAAAATAAGAGTATATACTATGACGGGCGTTTTCAAGCCTTATTTTTTATAATGTAACATAGTATTATCCTTTTTCAACTGGGAGGAGAGATGGCTGAGTGGACTAAAGCGTCGGATTGCTAATCCGTTGTACGAGTTTTTCGTACCGAGGGTTCGAATCCCTCTCTTTCCGTTTTCGTTGATGACTTGGTATTTTTTTTTCTAATTTATCGCGAGCTATTTTTTTATTACTAGTTATAAATTAATAATTAAAAAAGTGGAATAGATAAAATCTTACTAAATAACAGTTAAAAATCAAGCAAAGAAAACCTTATTTTTTATTCTTCACGTCCAGGATTACGTCCTGGATCATTAGACAGGAATCCGAAGATAAAGAGAGAAACAAAGAATATCACTACCGTGTAAACAAATAGTTTGAGAGTAAGCATTACACAATCTCCAAGATTTTTTTAGGAAAAAAGAGAATAGATTCTCCACTTTTATACTACTATACTACACTACATAACCGATTTTTTTTTTTCGAATAAATCATGAATTTGTCTGGGACTTTATTAAAAATATCATCGGAAACTTACAGCAGCTTGCCAAACAAAGGCTAAGAGAAAAAAGAACAGGGGTATCACTGGCATAATATCGACTATTGGATTCAAAAAAGCGTAGGCTTCGGGCAATTTGGCGACGAAAAAACTACTGGAATAAAGAGCAGAATTAAGGTAGATACAGATCAAACTAAAAATATTAAGCATAACAAATATTTTGTTTTTGGGGATAATTGTATTTATTTTGATTGAGTTTTTTATTATTATAGATATGTTATTATTGATAGAAGAAAAAAAAAATGAATAAAAATAAAATAAGATAGACGAAAAAACTTTCTTTTATTTGAATTCACCCAATCAAAAATTCTTCTATAATCTCAAATCAAAAGAGAATAGAATAAATAATACTTTCGTACAATATCTTAATTGAATTATATGTAATGATCAATAAATTTAGTTTAATTCTATGTCTACATGTATAGTTTCCATGTAGAAAAAGTCTAATAATCCATTTTCGAAATAATAGATAATAGATATTTAGACTGGAGTTGACGAATAACCCGTACCAACATTAGTGTTTATTAGTATCGAATAGAAATAAATGGGGCGTGGCCAAGTGGTAAGGCAACGGGTTTTGGTCCCGCTATTCGGAGGTTCGAATCCTTCCGTCCCAGAGCATACCCAGTATATATAATATTATATAATTATTATATTAACATAATAATATATAAAATTATATATCATAATAAAATATAATATATATAAAGATATATATAAAGATTGCCTTTTAGAACAGCTTTCTGTATTAAGATAATCTGTATTAAGATTAAGAATCGAATATTGGTATAGAATGTAATTATTATTTTTTAATAATCGGCGGAATCATATCTTTTTCACAAATTTGTTTGAGTTCAAATAACACGCATATGAAATAAGAAATTGAATTCAGTTGCAATTCGTTAAATAACAATGATTTTACAGTATAAATATGAAAAAATAACAACATAAAACTTCAATCTTGTCTTATATCAGTGTTTTTTATCTATCTTTTTTTAATCACATACTGTTTATTCCAATATGAATTTATCTCTCTCTTACTAATCATAAACGGATGATAAAAAACGAAAGGTCCTTGCTGTAAAACTTTATGTTTTACAAAATGCAAATAATTATATCGAATAGGAGATTTTTCAATCAATTAAATCTTTGTAACGAACCGCTATAAGTATAAGTTCTTGGTACTTGAAGAAGTGTGAAATTGTTGAATTTATTCTATCACTATAATTTATTCTATCACTATTATGTTACTTGAAGATACAGATTTAAAATAACTTGATTTCATTTCTTCGTATTATATTTATTCCTGTTATATCAGTTATAATTTAGTTAACTAATTTGATTTTTACAATAAATGATATAAATAAAAAAAATCAAAATAATAAAAAAAAGGGGTTAAATTGATTTATTCTTGCTGAGACTCTCCTTTTTTCATATAGAAGAAAAAGTTATAGATTACTATGTACCAATCGAACCAATGATTATTCACGATTTCATAATTGAATCAATTACATATGGGTTCCAAACTGAAGGAATGTTATGGTAAAACTTCGTTTAAAACGATGTGGTAGAAAGCAACGTGCGACTTGAAGGACATGATCCGCTGTGGAGTCTTACATCCACCACTTTTATATATATTTATTATAGGAATGAAAGTGCTCTTGGTTCGACATCATTTGTTCTATTCCGCTGTAACCCCCCCCTTTTTTTTTGGGGGGGGGGGGGTGATAGAATATAGTATAGGATGGAGCTCGAGTAGAAAGTATTTTTTTTTTATTTTTCAGAGGCAAGAATCTAGGGTTAGTATCAATCAACAAATTGGAACAACTTCGTAAGTATATTTTGATACATAAACTAAAAGGGGCCCATTCGAGAAAATTTCCAATTCAAAGGGAAGATTTGTTGAAATTGGCAAAACTCTTTCGATCAAATCAAAAAGTGTATTACGCAGGAATCAAACATTCGTATGATTCTTTGACATAAAGAAATCACAAAAAATGGTATGTTGCTGCCGTTTTGAAAGGATTTAAAAATCACCGAAGTAATGTCTAAACCCAATGATTCAAGGCAAAGATCCTGGAACAAGGAAATACCATTTTCAATTGTCTGAACAACTAGATCAGAATGAAGAATCAAAATGGATTCTTAAAGAAGACAGGCAATTAAAGGGTTAGAGACCACTCAATAGATGCAGTATCTAAAATAAAAAAAAGGGTTTCTCTTTTGAGTTATTTCAGAGTTATCCAACTTGAGTTATGAGGGTACAAATACTACTAATTTTTTTTGTGGGGTAAGAATAAGAAAAAAAGGACTAAAATCAATAGTCTAATTAATTTGATGATTTTATGGATATATTTGATATTGTAATTCTATACATAGACATAATTTAGAATTTTCTCGAGCCGTACGAGGGGAAAACCTCTTATACGTTTCTAGGGGGGGGGTATTGTTCATCTATCCCAATGAGCCATTTATCGAATCGTTGCAATTGATGTTCGATCCCGACGAGAGGGAAGAGATCTTCAGAAAGTGGGTTTTTATGATCCGATAAACAATCAAATTTATTTAAATGTTCCTGCTATTCTATACTTCCTTGAAAAAGGCGCTCAACCTACAGGAACTGTTCGTGATATTTTAAAAAAGGCAGGGGTTTTTACGGAACTTCGCCTTAATCAACAAACAAAATTCAATTAATGAAATAAAATAGAAAAAAAGATCAAGTGAATAAATAAGAAATGACATAGACGTAGAAGTAATGTGGTCTATAGACATAAAAATTTGACATTACACCCGATGGGATGATTTTCGTTGGAACTCTATGAACAAAAAAAAAACAAAGGACTAAACCATTTTAGTTTTAGTTATTGAATAAACTTCGTTTTTTTTTTTCTACTTATCCCCCGTCTTCCTTAATTAAGTCTTTCACTTAATATTATATATATATAGTGCCAATCCAACACAAGTCCTTCTTTTTTTTATATTTCAATTTTTTATATTTCAATTAAAATTAATCAAATTAAAATTTTAATTGATTGAAATCAAAATTGTTAGTTCGATTTAGAATTTTTTTTATCTTTTGTATGCTTACGCTTTTGTCAATATTAATATTGACAACAGTGTATCAAATAAATATAATCCGATCGTGGATAAAAGGATCTATTTATCCCTGTTCCGTAGATTTTATTTCATTCAAATAATCTTCTTAGATTTTCTGTCATACAGGAAGTTTTTTTTGATTAAGATTTAAATCAATCAAACTCGATATATACTAAATTAATGGATAATATAATAAATGGATAATATAATATAAGAGAAGAGAGACAGGAGGCGGTCTATAAATATTTGCAAATCTTTGAATTTATTTTATCTTTTATTTGAGAATTTTTGTATTTTCGTCGGATTTGTTCATTTTTATTATGTTTAAAGCGGGTTAGAGTTTTTTTTTCATTGTTTTTTTAATGGTTTGATTGTGTTGTGCCATTCAATTTAGTTATTTATTGGGATTCTGATTGTATCTACACATTCTAATTTGTTTATTTGGGTTGCTAACTCAACGGTAGAGTACTCGGCTTTTAAGTGCGGCTAGCATCTTTTACACATTTGTATGAAGAAACAGATTCGTCCATACCATCGGTAGAGTTTGTAAGACCACGACTGATCCTGAAAAGAATCAATGGAAAAAGCAGCATGTCGTAGCAATGGATAATTCTGAGAATATTTCATTCTTTCTTACTGAATAGGTCCAAAATCTTATTTCAATTGTTTCACTTCAATTAAAAAAAGAATTTTTTTGGGGGGTCGAGTGAATAAATGGGTAGAGCCTTACTAGAGGTTCCAATTCTAGGGAAATAACAAAGTAACGAGCTTCTGTTCTTAATTTTTGAATTATTACCCCATCTAATTAGATGTTAAAAATATATTAGTGCCTAATGCGGGAAAAGCTTTTCCGATGAATGGATTAGAAATTTCTTATGAGTCCTAACTATTAGCTATTCCCCTTTATGGGGTAGAGATAAATGTGTAGAAGAAGGTAGTATATTGATAAAGAGATTTCTTTTTTCAAAATCAAAAGAGCGATTGGATTGATAAAATAAAGGGCTTCTAACTATCTTGTTATCCTATAAATGAACATAAATCTATTATATGGAAAGGACGGGGAGGTTCTAGAGAGTCCGTTGATGAGTTTGACTTGTTTCCGAGGTATCTAGTTTTTTCTTACTATAAATACCTTGTTTTAACTGTATCGTACTATGTATCATTTGATAACCCAATAAATCATCTATTTCTTTTCTGATTCAAAATTGAATTTTAAATGGAAGACTTTCAAGGATATTTCGAATTATATAGATCTCAGCAACACGATTTACTATACCCACTTATCTTTCGGGAGTATATTTATGCCCTTGCTCATGATCGTGGTTTAAATAGATCCGTTTTATTGGATAATGTAGGTTATGACAAGAAATCCAGTTTACTAATTATAAAACGTTTAATTAGTCGAATGTATCAACAGAATCATTTGATTATTTCCGTTAATGATTCTAATCAAAATAAATTTTTGGGGTACAACAAAAATTTGTATTCTCAAATGATATCGGAGGGATTTGCAGTCATTGTGGAAATTCCGTTTTCCCTACGATTAGTATCCTCCTTAGAGGAGACAGAAACCATAAAATCTTATAATTTACGATCAATTCATTCAATATTTCCCTTTTTCGAGGACAAATTTCCACATTTAAATTATGCATCAGATGTACTAATACCCTACCCCATCCATCTGGAAATCTTGGTTCAAACCCTTCGCTACTACGTGAAAGATCCCTCTTCTTTACATTTATTACGGCTCTTTCTTCACGAGTATTATAGTTGGAATACTCTTATTACTCCCCCAAAATCCATTTTTGCAAAAAGTAATCAAAGATTATTCTTGCTCCTATACAATTCTTATGTATGTGAATACGAATCCATTTTACTTTTTCTCCGTAACCAATCTAATCATTTACGATTAACCTCTTTTGGGGTCTTTTTTGAGCGAATACGTTTTTATGAAAAAATAAAATATCCTGTTGAAGAAGTCTTATTTCCGGCCACCTTATGGTTCTTCAAGGATTCTTTTATACAGTATGTTAGCTATCAAGGAAAATCGATTCTGGTATCAAAAGATACTCCTATTCTGATGAATAAGTGGAGATATTATCTTGTCAATTTTTGGCAATGTCATTTTTTTGTATGGTCTCAACCAGGACGAATCCATATAAACCAATTATCCAAGCATTCCTTTGATTTTTTGGGTTATCTTTCAAGCATACGACCAAATATTTCAGTGGTACGGAGTCAATTGTTAGAAAATTCATTTTTAATGGATAATGCTATGAAGAAGCTTGATACATTATTTCCAATTATTCCAATGATAGGATCGTTGGCTAAAGTGA